AGGTTGAAGGTATTCTATCTAATTATTTTTATAGATAGTTTTCTTAAAGAAAAAAACCCCTATGATTTTTAAGAGTTGGTTGACTAATGAAAAGAAAAAAGAAGAAGGATTTTTATTCTCTTAAATCTTAAATAAAGTAAAAACAAAATATGAATTTGAATTTTCACCCAATATACTTGGTCTTTGCGACAACCGTGTGAATCAAGTCAAGTAGTGTAGTGATTCACACGGTTGTCGCCGGTTGACACAAGGTGTTTTATATACACCGTATTCTACTCTGTTTGTATTCGTAAGAACTTTTCTGGAATTTAACTAGAGGTTAACGTAAATGAACCATAACTATGTAGCCCTATTCCTAATAGATTTACCCCAAAATAGCATATCCAAATTATAAGAAAGCCTAGAGTCGCCACAATTGCGGAATTTGCCCCCTGAAAATTTTTATTTGTTCTAATATGCAAATAAATTGCGAATACGATCCAAGTAATAAAGGCCCAAGTTTCCTTTGGATCCCAACTCCAATATGATCCCCATGCTTCATTAGCCCATACTGCTCCTGAAAGAATACCTATGGTTAAAAATATAAATCCTAGGCTAATCACACGATAACTCCAATAATCTAATTGTTGAATCAATTGGGCCTTGTAATAATTCTTAGCAGACAAAAAATAATTTTTTTTCAAAATATTGTTTCTTTCATTCTTGTATTGGATTTCACCAAATGAAAAAGACTCATTTAATTTTAAGAAATTATTACTTTTATAACTATAAAAAATCTTTCTAAATGTAATGACTAGAAGTGCTACTGATAATAATGATCCACAAAGAAGAGCCGCATAGCTCAATATCATCATACTTACGTGCATTATTAACCACTCCGATTGTAGAGCAGGTACTAATATTGTGGGTTTACGTATTTCAGTTAAAAGACCCGAAGTAGCAAAGCCTTGGGTAAAAATAGTACTTGAGGCAGTTATTTCGGTTAAATAATTTTTTCTTATTTTGAAATAAGGGACTATATGAATAAGGGAGAAACTCCATGAAAGAAAGATTAATGATTCATATAAATCACTTAGTGGGAAATGGCCCGAATAAATCCAACGAGTGATTAATAATCCTGTTAGACATAAAAAAGTAACTATCATCCCCTTTTCTGACGAATCATATGGTTTTATGATTTCATTGCCCAATAAGGTTATCAAATGAATTATAATTACAATTGAAACAATCGAAAAGGAAATATGAGTGAATATATGCTCTAAAGTTGAAAATATCATAAAAATGAAAAAAAGGGAGGGAATCCCCTAAATTAATATTAATTAAGAATTAGAAATCGGGAATTTAATTTATTTTTATTATAGGATCTATTGGATATCTTTTAGAAGATGTCATGCCGCCACTCGGACTCGAACCGAGATGCTCTAGCACTGCTTCCTAAGAGCAGCGTGTCTACCGATTTCACCATAGCGGCTTACTCGAACTAATAATAGCCTATTTATATTCAATCGTCGATATTGAACAAGTCAATTCAATCAAATAAGTTTTTTAGTCAACACTCAAATTGATAAAAAAAATGAGTTCAAAAGTCAATTTGAAGGTTCATTAGTTTCATTTATTAGGGTGTCCGGTTTATTTATCTTAGGGCTTTGACGTAGTTTATCCTATTCTAAAATCCAACTTTTGTAAGTAGATTATTCTCTCGATAGAATAAAAAAACTGTTTTCATTTTTTACTTTTATTGATACTTCATTATTTCTCGTTTATCTGATTTCATAAATTTCAAACAAAAAATAAATTTTCTCAATGAATCCAAAATAGGTTATTTTGAATTAGTTCAAATTGACACATTATTTGTACATTGACAGATTAGTTATACATAATATCTCCACAATGAAGTTCTTTTATTAATTGGAATTGGGCTCAAAATTGGAGATATATGGTAAATCCATTTCATTTTCATATAGTAATTAAATTACTAAAAATTATAAAAAATTAGAAATTAAGAAGTCATAAAGTTATCCAAAATTTTTTACCATGTAATCCATTAGTTTCAACAATCCATTAATTTGAACTAAAAATATTATATCTGCCCTTCCCGAGAAAGAGAAAAATTGTTCATTATTGTAAAGGTCGATGGGGAAAATAAGACTCCCCACCACAAAAATATTAGTGAAAATATACTACAAAGAAATAAAAAATCTTGTATTTTTTTATTTATTCTTTTTTTTTTTAGAATTCAGAAAACAGAAGAATTCTTTTTTTTAGACATCTTATAAGATGGAAACCTGGTCTATTTCATATTGATTAGAATAGGGACTGCCAATTGTTAATTTCATATTAAAAAAGTATTGAGCCAAATTTTTGAGTCAAATCCATTCCGCTTATTCCAATATTTTAGGACTTATTTGTTTGTCGTACAAAAAAACTTTTTGAATTCCCAGTAGAAAGAGATTTCCCTAATGACAAAGCTTTTAACGCCGCCCAATATCCTTTCCTTTTCCAAATATTTTTACGAATACGCTTTTTTGATATAGAAGTACGTTTTTTTGGAACTGCCATTTGAAAATCATTGTTATAGTTGGATGTGAAAGACATCTATTATTCAAAACAAATTATTATTTCTTATTGATTATTATTTCTTATTGATTATCTATTTTTTCTATAAATAATATTCTCTTTATAAATTATAAAAAAGAAATATAGATATGTGAAAGATCCGTTAAATTGGATCAAAAATTACTCGAAATAATAAAATTTTGATTCCATACAATATTTGTCAAACCAAAAATTTTTGGTTTGGAACTCTTAGTTCTCGTTCTTTATCTCTCAAATTTATATCTTTAGAATCTGCTAGGTCATAGAAATGAAACTTAATGATTTAATAAAATTTAATAAAATAAAGAAAGAACCTAAAAGACCTTGATTTTCGTCATTCTAGACTTTATTTACACGTAATAAAATACCTCAAAGGATTGTAAACTTTTCCCTAATAAAAAACTTGAGTCTTTTTTTAGTCAAACTCGAGAAAAGAATACACCTAAATTCAATTTTAAAATTCGAATGAGATTACTAATAAATCTGTTAAAGGATACGTGATTTGATAAAAAAATATCTCAGTCGTTTTTTACCCTTTCTCGATAAAAAAAGTTCATTTTAGATCTATAATATTCTAACGTTTACTAAGAAATCGTTTTGATTGAAATGGAAAACAATCAATCCCATAATGAAGTAGTTAATGCGTTGAAAGAAACTAACTAAATTCAAGAGTTTTTATTTCATTAGACCGATGACCTTAGTTAATCCTATAATTCATATCAGCATCAAGTACTCTTTTTAGCGTAATTTTTTATCCTTGCTCTATGAATCTAAATTATTATTACGAGAAATTCTCGTAATAATAATTTAGATTTGCATTTTCATGTTATAAGTATTCATTTTTATATCTAACTTGGTCATCTCATTTGACCAATTGTAACTTCTTGTTTTGAATATTTGAACGATTTTGAAAAGACTCAGAATAAATACTAATCTAAAATTATTAAATAAGTTAGTGCATATCTTGATTTTTTATTGACTTTTTTCGAACGAGGTAAGATCCGGTGAATCGGAAACAATTAATTAAGAATAAAAAACTTTTTTTATGGAACAGACATATCAATATGCGTGGATAATACCTTTCCTTCCACTTCCAGTTCCTATGTTAATAGGGTTGGGACTTCTTCTTTTTCCGACGGCAACAAAAAGTCTTCGTCGTATGTGGTCTTTTCAGAGCGTTTTATTGTTAAGTATAGTCATGATTTTTTCCATGAATCTGTCTATTCAGCAAATAAATAGCAGTTATGTCTATCAATATGTATGGTCTTGGATTATCAATAATGATTTTTCTTTAGAATTCGGATACTTGATCGACCCACTTACTTCTATTATGTTAATATTAATCACTACTGTTGGAATTATGGTTCTTATTTATAGTGATAATTATATGTCTCATGACCACGGATATTTGAGATTTTTTGCTTATATGAGTTTTTTCAGTACTTCCATGTTGGGATTAGTTACTAGTTCAAATTTGATACAAATTTATATTTTTTGGGAATTAGTTGGAATATGTTCGTATCTATTAATAGGATTTTGGTTCACACGACCTGTTGCAGCAAAGGCTTGTCAAAAGGCGTTTGTAACTAATCGTGTTGGCGATTTTGGTTTATTATTAGGCATTTTAGGGTTTTATTGGATAACGGGGAGTTTCGAATTTCGTGATTTATTCCAAATATTCAATAACTTGATTTCTAATAATGAGGTCAATTTTTTATTTGTTACTTTATGCGCTATTCTATTATTTGCCGGTGCGATTGCGAAATCTGCACAATTTCCCCTTCATGTATGGTTACCTGATGCAATGGAAGGGCCAACTCCTATTTCGGCCCTTATACATGCTGCTACGATGGTAGCAGCGGGAATTTTTCTTGTAGCTCGACTTATGCCTCTTTTCATAGTCATACCCCACATAATGAATTTTATCTCTTTGATAGGGATAATAACAGTTTTTTTAGGAGCTACTTTAGCTCTTGCTCAAAAAGACATTAAGAGGGGTTTAGCTTATTCCACAATGTCTCAACTGGGTTATATGATGTTAGCTCTAGGTATGGGGTCTTATCGCAGTGCTTTATTTCATTTGATTACTCATGCTTATTCCAAAGCATTATTGTTTTTAGGATCGGGATCCGTTATTCATTCAATGGAAACTCTTGTTGGATATTGTCCAAAAAAAAGTCAGAATATGGTGCTTATGGGAGGTTTAACAAAACATCTACCAATTACTAAAAATTCTTTTTTATTAGGTACACTTTCTCTTTGCGGTATTCCGCCCCTTGCTTGTTTTTGGTCCAAAGATGAAATTCTTAATGATAGTTGGTTGTATTCACCTATTTTTGGAATAATAGCTTGGTCTACGGCGGGATTAACCGCATTTTATATGTGTCGGATCTATTTACTTACTT